GGTACCTGTGGAATCAACTGTATGCATTTGGGTGAAAGTTCGTGGGTTTGGTGTAGTGAAAGAGAACAAGTAGCTTCAGTTACTGAACAGGGCAAGTATACCTAGGAAATCGAGATTGGGATCCCATTGATCCAGCGGAAGCAACGGCTAGGGCATGGACAATAACAGATCCGGAGGTAGACCTTCTACTAAAGTGGAGTCACCACCATATACTGAAAAAGAAGGTAGCAGCTACAGAATCCAGTTGATAACAAGAAGTCTCACTTTACTGGCTGGGAGTTCTACTTTCTACAATCGAGCATAAGCCCTCTTCTACTTGCCTTTCTCCCGTAGTAGCTTCACGTCCTCCCTTTCCTTTTGTATGGTACTAAAACGGAAAAGTGGATGCCCAGATATTGAGGAGTTCTTCCTTCAGATAGAAGCTGGTAATCCAAGCTATCTTGGAGTTTTCTTTTTCAAAAAAAAAGAAAAAGCGTCCCCCGCGAAAGTCAAAAAGGAAGAGCCTAAAATCATGCCCTTTTTCGAGCTTTCTGATAGCCCCTTTCTCGTATTTCAACCCTTACTAAATTAGCAGGGATGTCTCCATGCAGGCGCTAGGAGGGATGTCTCGCTCATCAGCCAGCTCGACGGTTCTATCAGTCAGTCAGAAAGAGAGATAAGTAACGGTAATGGTAGGCCTTACGGAGGTGTTAGGTGGAGGCGTTGATGCTGTACGTGCTGTTGTCGATGATAGTAAGGTGTTGCTGCTTTCTTAGAATCAGTAGCTCAGCCTGCCAATAACGAATTGTTTCGAGTCACGAATAGGAAATCAAGGGAGGTAAGCAGCTCATCAAATAGCAGAATTCTTGGTTTCTTTATGAAATGACTTCGACGAAGGCGATATAGCTAGTGAGTCCATACGTCTTTTGCCCTGGCATTTCGAAACGGCTTTTGCTATGGAATTGAGAAGATCGGCTCAAGATCACGCTGAACAGCAAAGGAATCACAGCAATCAAGCCCGCTTCTTTTTGAGTTATCCAATTAATTGAACCAAGCGGGACAAAAGCAAAGAGCTAGTATGAGTCTCCTGCTCTTAAAAGGTGTGGATTAGCTGCTCCGACCTTGAATCGTATCTCGGCCGGTTAACGATGCTAGTAACTCAAATCTAGGACTAGGAAGAAGAGCCAGGAAGAGACCTCTTTCTTGTTCTGTTGTTCGAGGAATTGCTTCAAGGGAAGGAAAGGAAGCAGGGAAGCTAGCTATTGAGTTTCCAACTTTTGGGCGGATAGCATTAATAAGAAGTCGTTAGACCGACCGATTCTTCGAATTAGGAATTCGATACATTGATTATAGCGACTTCTGATAGCAATTCACTAGTGCCAAGGAGCGGGTATCGAGAATCAGGGGAACAGCTAGAAAAGGGAAGAAATCCGCCTAGACTGGAGGGTTCTGTCTTCGAGTTCATCTCGGTTCTTGTTTGAGATTATAGTAGCGACTGCTGTACTTTCCATTCCAGATTTCCTATCCAATGAACGACTGACGGTTCTTTGATGCTGTCTTAGTAACAGAAAACTCGCTTTCCGGCTGCCTTCCATCCCGGCTAAGCAACCCCTCGAAGAGCGGCTGAGGCTAGTCCTACCTGTTCTTCGGTCGAGTTACAGAAAGTCAACCCCCGATTGTCGATAATGACATGTGAGAAATGCGGTGATATCCGCTGCCTGCGCCCATTGATTTCCATCCCGATGTACATATTTTATTGTTTGGGTTAGCAACAACCCCTCGAAAGACAGGAAAAGCATCTGTTCCCTAACGAGTCCCGTATTCGAGCTCGTTTCGATCGTTCTTGCTTTTGTGTTTTCGTAGCTCATGTTGATAATTCCTTAGAATCAGTTCCGGATGCCTTAGAAGAATCAACCTAGAGAATGACCGGTTATTAATGCGGGTATTGCTTTTGAGACAGATTTCCTATCCAATTAGGCACTTCCTTTGCTTTTAGATCTGAGTTTCAACCATAAGGGTATCCTAAACCTTGCATGTTTTTTAAACTTGTTCAATTCCTTGGATAGATCCCGGTATCTGTGGACAGAGAAGGAAAAGGAATGCCTCTGGTTCTCCCGCCAAGTATCCAACTTTAGCCCTCACTCTCTTAATTATGAGTTACTCTTTGAACCCCGGGGAGGTGGTAAATCCCAAACCACATGCTGAGGCTACGGGTTGAACCAGGAGAAGCATTCACCTAAGGATGGATAAAACACATCCTGCCTGCAGGATACCACGTCCAACCTGCCAGGTTCCCTATGACTATGAAGTAAGGTATAGGTTGTTTCCAACAACAACCAGAGAGACTTCATTTCTGGGGAAGAACATTGAGTCTTCCGAATAGCAACCTATAAAAAGAAAAAAATTGAAAACTTGAAATGATGAGTTCAGTTAAGAATCTCTTTTCCGCATTAACTGGTAGTAAATATAGTCATTCAAATCTCTCTGTTAGAAAACATCAGCGGTTTCGGCATTGGTAAGCATTCCTTTAGCAAGCCCCGTAGCTCGAAAGAAAGAAAAAAAGCTGGCAAGGGACTCACTTATGAAACATAGTTGAAAGATGTTTTTATTTTGGATCATTGTTAAGTGGTAAGGATAATGACAAGCTGGCTCTCGGAAGTAACTACAGCGTACATGTATGATGAGAATGACAATAAAAAAATAAAATAAAGAAAATGGCTAACAATATGAAAATGTTTCAAGATCTAATGTATAGTACTACATCTTTTGAAAAGAAAGAAATATTCTACCGGTAATAACCAATGAAGACTTGGGCCTATCAAGCCTGCTTTCCTCGATGAAAGCCCACAGAAGGGCCAAAAACTTAAACCCATCATCAAAGCAAGCCCAAGTCTTCATTTGTAGGACTTTCTTTGATGGTTCATGTAAGCTTGGGTCTTTCATTCGGGCCCTCTTGGGGCACCCTGTGGGCCAATGCGTATAAGCTTGGGCTTTATTAACGTGGCTCATTTGACGACTCAGTACATGGATGTCACGAGTCCATTGGCATAGAATATGGAATCTTTTCCACGTAAGCTGGTTGTACAAAGCTTGTTTGTTCATATAGGCAGTGTGATTTGGGGATCTTTTGTTTGCTCCGCAAGGTAGCCAGAGCCAGCCAGTTTTTCACTAAATAGGCATAAGAGTATTTGAACTGCAGAAAAGTAGTGCGGAGAACTAGTCAGAATTGGGCCTGCCATCCAATTCGTGACGTGGATGATCCGCCGAATCCATTGCTGACTTCACCACGATCGATTAGGTGAAACGGTTCTGCAAAGTTTGTTTGTTCATACAGGCAGCGTGGTTATAGTAGTTGCCAGCCATGCAATTCGTACTGCATGGCGAGATTCCTCTACCACTCTATAAATGGAGGCTCGATAAGTGTCTTCACTTCATCAAATTCAAATCAAAGAAATTGAGTACTTGCACGTATGGCTATGGATGCTGCAAACAGGCTTTCTGCAATTGCTGCCGAAATGGGGCAACTGCAAAATGAGATTGAAGAGCGCCGTAGAGTGCTAAACCTCTTTTTTAGGAGTGTGAGAACACTGGATCCCACCTGGAAAGAAGCGCGCATTCGCGCTGCCAGAGAGCGTATCGAGGATTTGGAGGGGAGGCAGCAAGCGCTGCGGGCGGAGCAGCAAGCACTCATAGTGCAGGCTGTCACCCACGGGCACCGGGGAGACTAGAAGAGTCCGTCGACTCTTTTTCTTTTTAGAAGGTTTCAATAAGTGTCTGTAGACGCAAAGTAGGGTGTTTTAATGCATTTCTTTGGCTTTGTTTAGTAGAGATCTACTCCGATGCTTACTGGAGTCCTATTTATGCTAACTATCTTAGTTTGGTTTTCTTTTGTATGTTTGCATGTATGGGAACCCTAGTAAAAAATGTTTACTACTTATGCTTTTAGAAAAAGAAAGACTTCTTCGTGCTGAAAATTGAGTTCTTTCCTTTTTTTCTTTCTATAGTGGAGATAGTCGCACGTAATGACAGACATATTATGAAATTGTGGTAAGAACGGGTTTCGTTCTAGTGCCCGATAAGAATATTCCAAAGCTTTTGTATGTTATCCGTTACAGATACAGAACCGTACGTGAGATTTTCATCTCATACGGCTCCTCCCTTATGTGCATAATGAAAAGCAAATCATATATCTAATAAATAATAAGAAGCTTTCAATATTCTAATTATAAATTTAGTGGTAGTGGGGCTAGTGTTTTTACAAGAAATCTCTAGCCTGCGAAAGATCTTTTTCTTTTTTTTAGTATCAAGCTGTTGATACTAGATAAAAGGTAACTCCAAAAATTGATTTGTCCCCAACGCCCCTTAATTTAAAGGAATTATAAACTTAAAAAGTTTTTTATGGTTCTACGGGTATCCAAAGTACGAACGAGATGGATGTTTGTTGTCCCAACCATTCTTTTGAATCCCGATCCCGATAAGGAAAGGGGGTAATTTCTAACAAAGTTTTAGTTTTTTCCTAGGCGTAGTGCTTCTTTTCTTCTTCTTCTATGCCGCCTATTGGTACTAGTGCAGTAGAGTTGGCCTACAATAAATAATCCATAGGTGTAACCTCAATACTAAAATCGACAATTGAAGCATCTAAGGCTGCATTAATCGGGAATACACGACAGAAGGTTTATTTACAAACCTCCCTGAAACTGAAACAAACTATCAACCAGGGCTGAATCCTCAAATAAGAAAGGAAGAAGGAGAATCAACTGATACAGGTAGGTGATTTGGTATATAACCAAAGGAAGAGCAGAGGGAAAAAACTCCTTTGCCAAAGAATCTTTTCATCCTAATTGTTTTCTTCGGTTCGTATTGTTGAATCGAAAGCAAGATTGACTGCGAACTCACTCAAGGGTTATAGGTTTTCTAATTGTTTCCTGCCCTGTGCTTTCCCGTCCTTCCTTTGAATCGATGGCATAATCAGTCTAGTACTGACGCGTGGTCTTACAAAAGCCTATGTGACTGACTTGCCATTGCCAACCGTACGCCGCGTCCTGATCCTCACGTAGCCGTAGGTCTCTCGTTCCTTTTCTCACTCGTCGATGGAACCTCACCCTCAGGCTCCAAAATAGTCGTTCTTACGCTTCCGGGGGTCTCCCTCTCTACAGTGGGGTTCTGTTTGAAGTTATGATTTAGACAACGAGTCATAGGTCTTTCTTTTATTCCCTTGGCTATTAATCACCAAGAAAAAGGCTATTCATTAGCAACAAAAAGAGTAAGACAGGGCGCAGCACTCCTGCAGTTAGAAGAAGAGCGCGGCCGCATGAAAGATTGACTGTGATGCTACGTGCATACACTGATCACTACGGAGAAGAGAAAAGATGTCATAAAGCATAGGGGAAAGCAAACATCGGCTTCCCCAAAAAACCATTGATTGGGATCGATATAACAGAGTGTGCTCGATAGTCATCACTATTATGTCCCCGAATGGAATGTATGTCACCTTTTTTCTTTCCCTTTTAGACCAACCTGCCGCGTATAGTTTAGTCGTCTCTCGAGGGTTGATTCTCCAGTTTCGGATGCGGGAAGAAGCCCTAATCTTCGAGTCAGGAGATACCTTGAGAACAGTGAAAGCAGAATCCTATTTTATTTAGTTTAGAAGAAAGAAGGCTGTCTCGTCCCTTCCCATTGTAATTGTAGGAGGGAAAGTAAAAGGAGTGATTTACAACCACCCTGCCCCTAGCCCTACCATGGAAGAAAGATATAGCCCTATAACCTGGTTTTCAGCAGATCTAGAATCTACTGCCCCTCTTTCAACAAACTTGCTTGCTATCCCAGCGCGTCTATCCTTAGTTTTCGTGTCTAGCAAGCGAGAAAACGTAACGCGCTAACGAACGCACTTACGTAGTAACCCCTACGCTTGCTGCTGGCGCTACCTTGGATACGCCAACCCAGCGAGTAAGGGAGTGAGTCTGCCCAAAGAAGCTCTTAAGAAGCGGAGTTTCACTCGACAAAAAAGGTTTGGACTGAAACCATTCTCAGACGGAATCGACTGACTTCTAGTTGCATCGGATCTAGAGATCTGTTGCCAGTTCCGATAGAAGGAAAGGAGTAAGGTTTAGGCTTTACCCAATAGTTGTTGAACTCGAGGTTGGTAATCAACTGAAGCTGCTCAGTCTTCTAGCATAGCGGAGTGAGATATATCGAAGAATGAACTTAGCCTTCAACCACGGGGTCCTTTAGGCAGCCGATTGCCCGTTTGCTTCCACTGACTTACGTCGTGAACATTTCTCCAACCCGTCAATGAAATGAAGAGAAGGGCTTTCCTCTTCGATCCCATCCTATGAGCCCTGCGAGCTCACGAGTCGTCAGTGATGGTCAGTCACTCGGAGGATTTTATCGACCGGCCTGAACTAACCGGAACGCAGCGATGAAAGGCAAAGACTAGTGTTTAGCATATAGCTAAGAGAAGACGGGGTTGTCTCTGTTACAATTAGTCCTGACTTTCCTGAAAGCTTAGTGAGGAAAATCCTCGACAGAGAGGAAGTTTTTCTTTTCATGAGAGTGACCTTTCAAAGAGACTTTTTGCGATAAGGCCCTTCTTAAAGGGATGGCTCACTCTCCTTTAAAGGTGTCCCTGCTGCACTCTAAGGATGGCATATGATTAACTAGCGCAGGAGAGAGAGTGAGCCTTGGCTTTGGCATTTCCTCGCTCAATCTCATATCAGTCAGTCGTCTTACTGTTGTCGAATAAGCTCTTAGGCAGCTATCGAATGGAGTGTGGGAAAGCGAGTAGAGGAGACCCCACCCCATTCTCTTACCCTTTAGGGGAAAGAATCATTGTTCCCCCAGCTGAAGACTCACCTTAAAAATCCGTCGTGTTGCCTGTCTCTTTCTGCAATGAGTTTAGTGCCGAGATTTCCTACTCATCCGTTAGAGAGAGTGGAACTTTACTGTTCCTCGGTAGGGCTAAAGGGAGGGTGCTGGTGTTACACAACACCGCACACGAAAGCGAAGCCAGGCCTACAGCTTTCAAAGAGGGGTGAAATCAAATCCAGTTCAAAGGAAGAGCTCACAAAGACGTGGCCAAATGAGCTACCCAACAGATGACGCCATAATAAGATCTTTCTGGTACGGCAGGTTCCAATGAAGAAGAAGAGCTCAAGTCTGTCCTATGTCCTATCATCGGGCCGTAAAGCCCTCACTCCGCAAGCACTTTGATGAATCTTCTATCAGGTTTGATTTCGACCCTGATGAACCTGGCACCTTTCTTCCAGAAAGCCCCCACGGAGCGGTAACGAAAAGGCATTGGATGGGATGACTCTATCTATGGGCCCAAATGCCACTCTATTATATACGCAACCTCACTCCAGTAGCCGTCGTAGTTGAGGACAGAGCAGAGCAAGAGGACCTTGCCAATGTCTTTACCTTAAAAAAGCTGAGGCCCCAGTCCAATCGAACAAAGGCGCTAGCCAGTGTATTATAAGGGTAGTGTACTTTTTTTCCTTTTCGACAACAAGTTCTTCTTCGGCCCAGCAGCGCCAATTAAGGTTGAGTACTAGAGGATTGTGAGAGAATCTAAGTTGACTCATCCCATACCGGGCGGATCCTATCTCTTGTTATCCCTATTTCTCGGAATCTTTGAAGAAAAGAATCTCCTCAAAGCAGTTGATCCATTTTCCACCTCACCATTAGCCACTTCATTAGGGTCCCCCGCAAAAAAGCCATGGAAAATAATGCACTCTTTCCATTTCAGAAAGAGACTCCCACAAATCATAGCAACAAGCCGGATTAGTGAAAACTCTGTCAAGCCTCGCCCAAACAAAGCCCCCACTCTTGCTTATTCGACCAGGTTTTCTGCCGCAGTCAATGATGCCACAATCATTAATCATTGCATTGAATTCCTACAAAGATACAAGATTTGGAGGTCTGCCACCAAGTTTTTCAGACACATCTGAAATGGCGTTAAAATCACCCGCAACCCTCCATGGACCTTGTATGTCTTAGGACAGTAATGGAAGTTTTTCCCAAAGAATTGAATGGAGCACTTTGCATAAAGAAAGGTAAGCCTTACCAGATCAGAATTAAGGAAGCTGGTGTCGACTGTGATACACTGTTCAAAGGCGTCGACAAGCACTACATTCACTTCATGATTCCAACAGATCCATCTTTTATCATCTGCCTCTTGATTTGCCAATGAAAAGTGGAAACCAATTCTGTTGGAGAATTACTGAATCTTATTAGCATGGTAAAGAGGTTCAAGAATAGCAATCAACGATATATTATACTACACCTTCTTTATTTTCTATTTTATGTTGCCTATGCCTCTGATATTTCACAAGAGATTATTAATCATGGCTAACAATGGAAGAAGTTTAAGAAGAACGAGCCAACGCTCTAGTAATCCTTCTGGAGCTCTTAAAGTTCGATTCTTGTACTTTTACAGATGTATCTGGCTGCTCTCCTTGTAGGATTCAGAAGCTTTCTATTTCTGGGCACAGTCAGTGTTCTTGAATATCGAAGCATAAGACTTTATAGAAGAATTCCTGAAAAAAAAAAATTCCTGCAAAGCAAAGAAGTGTTTGCTTCTCTCATAGGTTCAGAGTCCTATAAGTATCCCTTAGTCTGAGCAGCTTGTTCCTTTGGAACGTTAGCATCATATCTTTGGATTTAAGTCAAACAAGGGATATATTAGACTCCATCTTGTTTATGAGTTCATGATCAGGCTGAGAGAAAATAGGCATAATAGCATAGCCTGAATACTAGAATTATCAACATTGGAATTGTTAGCAGCCAAAGATGAGTCAATGGCATCTACTATTACCTGATGAGAAGAATCCACCCTCAACTGAGAATCATGAGAAGCAGTACTGGTTGAAGGATCGGCAGAAATCTGTATGTGCTGAGAAGTCTTTTTATTATTTATTAAAATAAAAAGATTCTGCTCCGTCTGATTGTCCGCAGTCTTTTTTGGAAGATTATATGTATTCTCAAAAGATGATTGGATGGTCTTGCCCGTTGGCCTGTAGACTTGACGTGGGGGAGCTTTTCCTCCTTGACCTTGTGAAGATTTTTTCCTATAGGCATTAGAGTTAGGAGCTGACGGCTGCTGGTTGGGCTTCTCTTTGTTGGCTGCATCAGTTGTACTTGACTTTTTCGAACGAAGTTTGAAGTTTTACTTTGAATAACCTTGTTTGGAACAAGACGTGCAATATCGTTCCGTGGGGTCTTTCTCATAGACGATTTTATGCCATCTTCCTTCGTTTTTCCCATGCCTAACCAGACCCTATTAGGTTAGGCTTTTTCTTCAGAAGATCCACCTCAACGCATACCCTTGCGACACCGGGTCGAGATGGGGGTCGGACCATCCGATTAATAGCACTTTGCCTACTACGTTAGCAATAGTAGTAGTCTTGAAAAAAAAAGATCGGAAGATTCGGAAACGGAATCCACATATTAACGAATCTGAAGAGATAATCTTTGATGTACGTTGCATCTTTCAACCAAAGCTTAATGGTTTCTTCTGGAAATGTTGGAATAGATCTCAGAGTAAAAAATTTGTACATTTGAGTAATGCAAACAATCCTTTTTTTGGAGCTGACGCTCTTTTTTTTGTTGGTTCATAGTCCACACGGGGTTCTGGTCTTTTTACTTTATGTTCCGGATAAAATTGATCCCTCGATCAAGTCCTAACTAGAAATCTCTTAAGAAAAGACGAGAAATCGTTTGGATTCGAGGCGAAAGCCTTCCCCGCCGTTACGGAGTTCTTCTGCTCTAATCTCCGAAATCGAAGGACTTCATACGGGCTGAGGACTTAGTATTGATTCATGCAAAGATGCTCCTCTAAAGCTGGAATAAGGGATTGCCCACTTCACCGCCCCGAAGAGCAGTGGCTCTGTTGTTTTGCGCGCCTACGGAGAGAGACTCAAAAAGTACCGACGCTCAATCGAAAGAAAGATAAATCCACTATATGCTTAACTCATGCCCCAGGAATCCCGGGGGTACGAACTAATTTTTTACTGGAGGGAAGGCT